CTCATTTACTAATACTAAATTATTGCCTTTACTAAAAATCCTTCTGAATTTTCGAAATGTAATGACTAGAAGAGCTAATGATAATAATGATCCACACAAAAGAGCTGCATAGCTCAATACCATCATACTTACATGCATCATTAACCAATGGGATTGGAGCGCGGGTACTAATATTTCGGATTGATGCATTTCAGTTAAAAGACCCGAAGTAGCAAAACCTTGAGTAAAAATAGCACTTGGCGCGGTTATTGCGCTTAAATGGTTTTTATGTTTTTTAAAATACGGAATCATATGAATAATGGAAAAACTCCACGAAAGAAAAATTAATGATTCATATAAATCGCTTAATGGTAAATGCCCCAAATACACCCAACGAGTAACTAATAATCCTGTTATGCAGAAAAAAGTAACTATCATACCCTTTTCTGACGAATCATATAGTCCTACGATTTCATCGACTAATAAAGTTATCAAATGAATTGTAATTACAATTGAAACGATAGAAAAGGATATATGAGTTAATATATGCTCTAAAGTTGAAAATATCATAAAAATTATTAAAAGGGGGTCCCGCAATTATAGGAATTGAAATCGGGAATTGAATTCATTATAGGGCTTACTCTTTTAGAAGATGCCATGCCGCCACTCGGACTCGAACCGAGATGCTCTAGCACTGCTTCCTAAGAGCAGCGTGTCTACCTATTTCACCATAGCGGCTTATTCGAAATCATAATAACCTATTTTTATTCAATCGTCGAGATTGAAGGAGTTAATTAAATGCAATATTTTTTTAGGAAACCATTAAATTGATGAATAAAAACTTGTTTAAGAATTAGGGATTTAAACGTTTTCGTTAATAATATTTATTATCTTTTTATTTATTATTTTAGAATGTCAATTTTATTTAACTGAACTAAAAATGTAGTTTTTCGTAAGTTATTATTTTATGTTTTCCTAAAACAAAAATGTTACGGTTGGAACTAGATTATTTTGACTTCAATCCATAGATAGAACTAAAAACAATGTTCTGTCTCGTTTGCATTTTTTAATGATTCATTTATTTTATCATTTATTAATCTAAAATAAAAAAAGAATTTTATCGATAAAATATAATTTTTATATAACACAATTTCAGCGATACACTCAAGGGGTTTTTGTAAATATTTGCATAGTTAGTTTTATATGAATTTTTAGGGTTTTTCGTTGTGTAGAGAATTTGTGTTAAGATTTAGCAACCCGATTAAGTTAGGTATTAGTATGGGTGTATCAATTATATAACAATATTTTATATTTCTATCGAAATTGTACCGTACTTCAAAAAATACTTTATAAATTTTTAAATTAATAGATATTATAATTATATCTTTGATATATATTATATTTTGATCGATCTTCCAACCGAACCATAGGATCTAAAACAGATCACTCAAAATTGGCACATTCGTCATATAACTACCTAAAAATGTAAAAGGGGATTTTATTAATTAAATTGGGTTAAAGAGTTTATATAGTGATAATAATTTAGAAAAATAATGATTTAGAAGATTATAAAACATATTTAAAACTAAATCAATTAGTTTCAACGAACCCTTCTTTTAATATATAATAATATATAATTATAATAATTATAATATATATTAAATATAATAATATATAATTATAATATATATTAAAAAATAAATTTATTTTTATTATTGAGTCAAGTCGATGGGGAAAGTGAGAATCCCCATCCTGAAAATTATAAAATATACTAAAACGAAAGGTGAACCCTTGTGCTTGCATTTATCCTTTTTTCAAACAAAAAAGTACCATTAATTTTTCGAATTAAGTAGACAACAGAATTCTTATCTATATCAGAAATGAAAGAAAAAAGACGCCTTCTAAATTAAAACATTATGAAACTAATTATTTTTATTTATTATTTTATATAAATATAAATTTATATTATTTTACTATTATGATGTTAATTAAAATTCTTATAACTTATAAATCTTATAAAAAAATTAGAAACAAAATTAGATTACTTTTCTAATTAGACCGATTCAGATTGTTTATTGTATTGTTTGATTACTATTATTTATTTGTTACACAAAAAAAACTTTTAGAACTCCCGGTAGAAAGAGATTTCGCTAACGAAAAAGCTTTCAATGCTGCCCGATATCCCTTCCTTTTCCAAATATTTTTACGAATCCGTTTTTTTGAAATAGAGGTGCGTTTTTTTGGAACTGCCATTAAAAAATTATAATAGGTTCTTCGGTTGGATGTGAAAGACATCTATTGTTCAAAATAAATTTTTCTTTACTGTTCTCTATCTATTTATTCTCTAAATTATACTCCCTTCATAAAAAAGGGGGGTGTGTAAAAATCGCATAAAATATTACTAACAACAATCCCCTATGCCAAATAGAATAGAATTGATTGAAGTTGATAAAATACAATACAAACAAAAAAGAAAAGATTGTGCGTTTAGTTTTCTTTCTATTTTCGTCGTGTTACATTTATACATGTAATAAAATACATCAAAAGTTTAATAACCCAACCCCTCTATCGCTTAATTAAAAAACTTTAATAATTTTCTATTATATTAATTTTAATTAATTTAATTGGTCAAACTCGAAGAAAGAGTACACCCAACTTTAATTCTCAAATTCGAGTGGGACTAGTAGTTAATCTGTTAAAGGATACAAAATATATAATTTTTTATTATTAAAGGCATTTTATTTGCCCTTTTTTTTTATTTTACATAAAATAAAGTGTTGGATATCATAGCATTTCCTACAAATAGCTTTTATTGTAATGGAAGACAATCAATTAGTTACAAAACAAATTGTTTAATGATTCTGAATAACCGAATTACAATTACAATAAATAGTTTTTATGGGTCAAGTTATGCGCTTTATGATTCATACCAAACACTGTTTTTGGTGTAATTATTTATCCTCGCTCTATAGATATAAAAGATATAAAAAATTATTGTAATACGTAATAATTAGAATGCAAATTTTATATATCTTAATTTTTTTTTATTAACTGACCCCTTTCAACAGAAAACAAATAAGAACCGGTGAATCAGAAACAATTAATTAAGAAAAATATTTTATTTTTATGGAATATACATATCAATATTCATGGATTATACCTTTCATTCCACTTCCAGTTCCAATGTTAATTGGAGCAGGACTTCTACTTTTTCCAACGGCAACAAAAAATCTTCGCCGTATGTGGGCTTTTCCGAGTGTTTTATTGTTAAGTATAGTTATGATTTTTTCAGCCCATTTTTCTATTCAGGAAATAAATAACAATTCCGTATATCAATATGTATGGTCTTGGACCATCAATAATGATTTTTATTTAGAATTTGGCTGCTTGGTTGATCCACTTACTTCTATTATGTCAATATTAATCACTACTGTTGGAATGATGGTTCTTATTTATAGTGATAATTATATGTCTCATGATCAGGGATATTTGAGATTTTTTGCTTATATGAGTTTTTCCAATACTTCAATGTTGGGATTAGTTACTAGTTCTAATTTGATACAAATTTATATTTTTTGGGAATTGGTTGGAATGTGTTCTTATCTATTAATAGGTTTTTGGTTCACACGACCTAGTGCGGCGAATGCTTGTCAAAAAGCGTTTGTAACTAATCGTGTCGGGGATTTTGGTTTATTATTAGGAATTTTGGGTTTTTATTGGATAACGGGTAGTTTTGAATTTCGGGATTTGTTTGAGATATTTAATAACTTGGTTTATAATAATGAGGTTAATTTTTTATTTGTTACCTTATGCGCCTTCCTATTATTTGCCGGCGCAGTTGCAAAATCTGCCCAATTTCCCCTTCATGTATGGTTACCTGATGCCATGGAAGGGCCTACCCCCATTTCGGCTCTTATACATGCCGCTACTATGGTAGCAGCAGGAATTTTTCTTGTAGCTCGGCTTCTTCCTCTTTTCATAGTTATACCTTACATAATAAATCTAATAGCTTTGACAGGTATAATAACATTACTTTTAGGAGCCACTTTAGCTCTTGCTCAAAAAGATATTAAGAAAAGCTTAGCTTATTCTACAATGTCTCAATTGGGTTATATGATGTTAGCTCTAGGTATGGGGTCTTATCGAGTTGCTTTATTTCATTTGATTACTCATGCCTATTCGAAAGCATTGTTGTTCTTAGGATCTGGATCAATTATTCATTCGATGGAAACTATTGTTGGATATTCTCCAGATAAAAGTCAGAATATGGTTCTTATGGGCGGTTTAAGAAAACATGTACCAATTACAAAAACCGCTTTTTTATTAGGTACACTTTCTCTTTGTGGTATTCCACCTCTTGCTTGTTTTTGGTCCAAAGATGAAATTCTTAATGATAGTTGGTTGTATTCACCGATTTTTGCAATAATAGCTTGTTCCACGGCAGGATTAACTGCATTTTATATGTTTCGTATCTATTTACTTACTTTTGAAGGACATTTAAATGTTTATTTTCAAAATTACAGCGGCAAAAAAAATAGCTCGTTCTATTCAATGTCTCTCTGGGGTAAAGAAGGAAAAAAAATTATTAAAACAAGCTTTCGTTTATTAGATTTTTTAACTACGAAAAAAAATGAAAAAACTTATTTTTTAAACACGTATCGGATTGATAGTAATGAAAATGTAAGAAGTATGGTACATCCGTTTATTAGTATTGCTCGTTTTGGCACTAAAAACACTTTCTCATATCCCCACGAGTCGGACAATACTATGTTATTTCCGATGCTTGTATTAGTTTTATTTACGTTGTTCGTTGGGGCCGTAGGAATTCCGTTATTCAATCAGGAAGGAATGGATTTGGATATACTATCCAAATTCTTAAGTTCGTCTATAAACCTTTTACATAAAAATAGAAACCATTCTGTGGATTGGTATGAATTTATCACAAATGCAACCTTTTCCGTTAGTATAGCTTATTTCGGAATTCTTATATCGTCTTTTTTATATAAGCCTGTTTATTCATC